TGAATACAAACAAAATGAATTGCTTTCTAGATGATCCTTCTAGAAGAAGGTGATTCTAACAATCTTTCTAGTTACTTCGTTCTCTATTTCTATTTGAGAGGATCCTAAGGAAAAGGATTTTGTTTCCACCGAGCTAAAACAATATGGCGATGTCTCTAGTAAACCAAAGACATCGTTGAATAGCTATTTTGCTTCAATTTCTTTCTTTAGACATCCAAAAAAAAATGGAAGATTTAGTTACGATTGGAAATTGACTTTTTATCTTCAGCCATGGATCCTTTACTCATACTTATTCAATTGGAAGTCTTGATCCAATTCAAAAATTATGTTTCGCAATTTCATAATCCAACTTTTCAATTTATAAGTGACTCATGGATACAAATCACGAGAATGTGTATTTTTTTCTCGACTTTATCATTGAGAGGTAAAGGATTAAATCCTTTTAAGAAATAAAGTTTTTGATCGGAATATGAATAAAACCGAAAGACCCTTTAACTATTAAAGGGCTAATAGAACGAATCACACTTTTACCACTAAACTATACCCGCTACAATATGATTATTGTATACAAATGGAGCTTTTGTCGAACAAGATAATTGAGCATGATCAAGATAGGATCATCAAACTTGGAGTGTTGAACTTTTTCGTGGGTAGATAAAAATTTAATGAGATTCGGAAAAGAGGCTTCATTTAATTGAAATTAAATAACTAAAGTTTTCTTTTTTGTTGAAAGAAGATAGATACGGATCAAAAAAACACTACAATCATAACAGAAAAATGCATTGTCCAGAATCTATAGTTTCTTTTTTAGTTCGGAAAATGAAATAAAAAATAAAATATAACAAGAAAAAAAATGGAAACAGTTTTTATTCTTTTTGTTGTTACTTGAATATAAAATATTCAATTGAATATAATAATATAATAAAAAAAACAAATATTTGTGTTTTCAAATCAGATATCAGATAAATCATTATTTATCTATAATTCGTTAGAACAAAAAAATAATTCGTTAGAACAAAAAAAAAGGCCCGGCTAGGTACTGACCAGGCCAGGCCATCAGAATAACAAGGGCCTTTCGAACAAAATCAACACAAGGAGGTCTTCCTTATTTTTCTTTAGTTCGATTAGTGGCGGGCTCGAGCCCCTCTTTTAGTTTAGAATAGAGAAAAAAGAGAGAGAAAGACTCCTTACATTATGTGTAATGTAATGTAGTAATTATCTTTTGCAATTGGGAGAGATGGCTGAGTGGACTAAAGCGTCGGATTGCTAATCCGTTGTACGAGTTATTTGTACCGAGGGTTCGAATCCCTCTCTTTCCGTTTCCGTTAATGACTTGCTTTATTTTATTTTTCAATTTTGAAAATCTTAGTTAAGCGTGTGGAATAGATAAAATCCTAAGAAAATTTGAAAATTTCCCAAGGAAAACCCTTTGGATTTTATTCTTCACGTCCAGGATTACGCCCCGGATCATTAGATAGGAATCCAAAGATAAAGAGAGAAACAAAAAATATCACTACGGTATAAACGAAGAGTTTCAGAGTAAGCATTACACAATCTCCAAGATGATTTTTTGGAAAAAAAAAAAGAGAATAGATCTTCCATTTTTCTACCACATATCCTATTTTGACACCACTCCAAATTCGATATTGTGGGAGACCCTAATGGGGTTAGGGTCTTTCACTGGAAAGGGGGTCAAAAATGAGGAAATGGGGGTAAGCCGGATTTATGGCGACTATCCAAGAATTTCAGTGTGCTAATCTAGGATTCATACTCTAAAACTTATCTGATTTTCTCAATTGTTAGAATTTTTCTCGAAGAAATCATGCATTTTCTAAGATATTATTATTATTAAGGATCTCATCGAAAACTTACAGCAGCTTGCCAAACAAAAGCTAAGAGAAAAAAAAGCACAGGTATGACTGGCATAACATCTATGATTGGATTCAAAAAAGCATATGCTTCAGGCAATTTGCCGAAGAAAAAACTACTCGAATAAAGGGCAGAATTAATACAGATCAAACTAACGATATTAAGCATAACAGACATTTTGTTCTTGGAGATAATTGCATTTTGATTGAGTTTTTGATATAAGGAACAAGGAAGAAAGTAAGTAAGGTAGACAAAAAATCCTTCTTTTTCTTTGAACCCACCCAATCAAAAATCCTCCAATTCTCAAAGGAGAATAGAAGAAATCATATTTTCATACAATATCTTAATTGAATTCTATGTAATGATCAATAAATTAAGTTGAATTCTATATCTATATGTATCAAAATCCTAGTACCAATCTATTATATAGATATATAGATATTTGGAGATATTTGGACTGGAGTTGACAAACAACCAATACCAATATTATTGTTTCTTAGTGTAGATTAGAAATTGAAATGGGGCGTGGCCAAGTGGTAAGGCAACGGGTTTTGGTCCCGCCATTCGGAGGTTCGAATCCTTCCGTCCCAGTACATATCCATTTTTTTATGCTCCATTATGACTATAGAAAGAAGTAGGTCAGTGGATAGGAGTAAATCCGTATTCATTTTAATATCTGTGTCTGTTCGAATCTCATTAACAAATGATCAAGTTACATATCATATAGAAATATGTTATGGAGCCGATATATTTTCTTTGAATCCCATTTTATTTAGGTATTTCGTGTTTGGCTCTAAGTAAAAATTGGAAATCTACAGAACAATTGAGGCAGGGGTGATTTCCCCTATCACCCTTTTATTCACTTTATGATAAGAGTCGATTATTGTGAAATATTACTTAATCCCATGTTAAACAAAATCTATAATCTATAAATATATATCATCTAAAATATATAAAATGAGGAAATGTTTCGCTTATATGGTATGTATCGTTCTATTTCAATGACAATAATTTTTCGGTTTTTGTCAAAAAGATTTTTGATACCTTAAATTATTTAAATTCTATATTATAGAATATCTATAACAGTGACAACTCTTCAGTCTATCTGATAGATATGAAAAACCCTCCTTATTTTTTTGATTTTCGTAATCAGACGAAAAGAATAAAGATTCAAATCTTAACTTAGATCATTTTTTTATCTATCTCATGAAAAAAAAATTGGATTTCGTTTTTCTTTTCTTTTATCTATTTAAAATTAAATCAGTGATGAGTCAATTCAAAAAGAAAGACTTATCTTCCTATGAAGATCAAACGTCATGCTTATTGTCCAATTTTCTTCAAATTAAATAATCAAATTAAATAATGATGTCTAAATAGGAAACTTTTTCAATTTCAATTAGAACTATTTTTATTAAATATTTTTAATGATTGCTTGTAAGTGGAATCTTTATTTGGTACTCAAAAAGTAGGAAATCGTTTAATCTATCCTGTTGAGTCACTTGAAGATGCAGATTCAAAAAGTTATTCGTTTATATATTTCGATTTCTTGCTATTATCTATATATTATTATCTATATATTATTTATGTATGTGAAAGATGCTGTCTTGCTAAGACTTTTTCAGAAAAATCATTTCATATCATATATAGAAGAAAAAGCCTAGATTACGATGTCTATGTACAACTGAACCAATGACTATTCATGATTCCATAATTGAATCAATTCCATACCGGTTCCAAATTAGAGGAATATTATGGTAAAACTTCGTTTGAAACGATGTGGTAGAAAGCAACGTGCGACTTGAAGGACACGATCCGTTGTGGATTTTTCCATCCACCATTTTCGATTTATCTAAGGATGAGACTGCTCTTGGCTCGACATTGTTTGTTCTGTTACACTCGATTTTTTGTTGGGTTGTAAATAGTCCACGATGAAGCTCGAGTAGAAAAGATTAATTCATTTCTCGGGGGCAAGGATCTAGGGTTAATGCCAATTAATCGGAACAACTTCGTAAACGTATCTTCCATATATAGAAATCGAAAGGATCCAATTCGAGCAAGTTTCCAATTCAAAAGCAAGACTTGTTAGAATTTAGCAAACTTTTTCGATTCAAAGTGTATCACACGTGAATCAACTGTTCGTAGGATTCTTTGATAGAAAGAAATCAAAAGGGGGGTATGTTGCTGCCACTTTGAAAGGATTAAGAAGCACCGAAGTAATGTCTAAACCCAATGATTTAAAATAAGGATAAAGGATCTAAGAACAAGGAAAGACCTTTTTAATTGTCTCGATAGTCTCACTAATTGGATCAGACTAAAGAATCCAAATAGAATTTGAAACGAGACAAAAGACAAACAAAACAAAAGGGGTTAAAGACCACTCAATAAATGAAAGTGACTAAAGATTTTTCCTTTGAGCTATTTGAGAGTTATCCAACTTGAGTTATGAGTACGAATGATTTCTTTTTCATTTTCAGGAAGGAAAAAAGACTGAAATCAGAGTCTAATTGATTTTCTAGGCCTATTTGTCATTTAATTTATTAGAATTGCATACATAGACAAAACTTCGAAGCAAATCATTTTTCTCGAGCCGTACGAGGAGAAAACTTCCTATACGGTTCTAGGGGGGGTGTTGGTCATCTACATCTATCCCAATGAGCCGTCTATCGAATCGTTGCAATTGATGTTCGATCCCGAAGAGAAGGAAAAGATCTTAGAAAAGTGGGGTTTTATGATCCAATGAAGAATCAAACTTATTTAAACGTTCCTCTTATTCTATATTTCCTTGAAAAAGGTGCTCAACCCACAGGAACTGTTCAGAATCTTTTAAAGAAAGCGGAAGTTTTTAAGTAACTTCCGTCTAATCAAACGAAATTCAATTAAAGAAAGACTGAGGGGGGGTAGCAACTTGTATATAACTTTGTATAATTTTGCTCGACTTGTTTTTTGATTTTCCCCCCCCCTACTGCTGTAATTGTTTCCGTTGAATCTGATATCTAGAACGACAAAACCTTAGTTTATTGATTTTCTAAATAGCAAATTCGGACATTTTCTTCAATTGTGTGGTTTTCATTGGAACTCGACTAACCAACAAAGAATCCACTTTGCCTATTCCACTTAGATTCATGAAATAC